TATTAGCCGATGATATATATATGGGCACACGCTGTATTGCCACTAGAAATCAAGACGTTGGGATTGGACTTGTAAATCGATTCATAACCTTTCGAGCACAACCAATAGCTATTCGAAACCCCTTTACTTGTAGGAGTACATCTTGGATCTGTCGATTATGTTATGGACGGAGTCCTATTCATGGCGACCTGGTTGAATTGGGAGAAGCTGTAGGTATTATTGCAGGCCAATCGATTGGAGAACCGGGTACTCAATTAACATTAAGAACTTTTCATACCGGCGGAGTATTCACGGGGGGTACTGCGGAACATGTGCGAGCCCCTTCTAATGGAAAAATCAAATTCAAGGAGAATTTGGTTCATCCGACACGTACACGCCATGGACATCCCGCCTTTCTCTGTTCCATAAACTTGTATGTAACTATAGAAAGTGAAGATATTCGACATAATGTAAATATTCCACCCCAAAGTTTTCTTTTAGTTCAAAACGATCAATATGTAGAATCAGAACAAGTGATTGCTGAGATTCGCGCAGGAACATCCACTTTGAATTTTAAAGAGAAAGTTCGAAAACATATTTATTCTGACTCAGACGGAGAAATGCACTGGAGCACCGATGTGTATCATGCACCCGAATTTACATATGGAAATGTTCATCTATTACCAAAAACAAGTCATTTATGGATATTATTAGGAGAGCCGCGCAGATCCAGTCTAGTTTCACTTTCGATCCACAAGGATCAAGATCAAATGAGTGCGCATTCTCGTTCTGTCAAGAGAAAATCTACTTCTAACTTTTCAGGAACGAATGATTCGTCGAGAGGAAAATTCTTTACTTCGCATTTTTCGGATAAAAAAGAAGATAGGATTCCTGATTATTCAAACCTTAGTCGAATTATAGGTACCCGTCGTTGTAATCTCGTAGATCCGACCATTCTCTACCAGAATTCTGATTTATTCTCAAAGCGGCGAAGAAATAGATTCATCATTCCACTCCAATCGATTCAAAAACGCGAGAACGAATTAACACCTCCCTCGGATATCTTGATTGAAATCCCCAGCAATGGCGTTTTCCGTAGAAATAGTATTCTTGCTTATTTGGACGATCCTCGATACAGAAGAAAGAGTTCGGGCATTACTAAATATGGGACTCTAGAAATTCATTCAATCATCAAAAAAGAGGATTTGATTGAGTATCGAGGAGGTAAGGAATTTAGGCCAAAATACCAAATGAAAGTAGATCGTTTTTTTTTCATTCCCGAGGAGGTGCATATATTAGCCGGATCTTCTTCCATAATGGTACGGAACAATAGTATCATTGGGGCGGATACACAAATTACTTTAAATATAAGAAGCCGGGTAGGCGGGTTGGTCCGAGTGGAGAGAAAAAAAAAAAGAATTGAACTTAAAATATTTTCTGGAGATATCCATTTTCCTGGAGAGACAGATAAGATATCCCGACATAGTGGCGTTTTGATACCACCGGGAGCAGGAAAACAAAATTCCAAGGAATCAAAAAAATGGAAAAATTGGATCTATGTTCAACGGATCACACCTAGTAAGAAAAAGTATTTTGTTTTGGTTCGTCCTGTCGTCACATATGAAATAATGGACGGTATAACTTTAGAAAGGCTTTTCCCCCCGGATGTGTTGCAGGAAAGGGATAATGTGAAACTTCGAGTTGTCAATTATATCCTTTATGGAAATGGTAAACCAATTCGGCGAATTTCTGATACAAATATTCAATTAGTTCGGACTTGTTTAGTATTGAATTGGGACCAAGACAAAAAAAGTTCTTTTAGTCAAGAAGCTCGTGCTTCTTTTGTTGAAATAAGGACAAATGGTTTGATTCGACATTTCCTAAGAATCGACTTGCTGAAATCCACTATTTCATATATCGGAAAAAGGAATGACCCACCGGGCTCAGGATTTCTCCCGGATAATGGATCTGATTGCACCAATATAAATCCGTTTTCTTCCATTTATTCCAAAGTCAGAATTCAACAACCCCTTAATCAAAGAACTATTCATACGTTGTTGAATAGAAATAAGGGATTTCAATCGTTGATAATTTTGTCATCATCCAATTGTTTTCGAATGGGTCCATTCAACGATGTAAAATATCACAATGTGATAAAAGAATCAATTCTAATTACAAAAGATCCTGTAATTCCAATTAAGAATTCGCCAGGGCCTTTAGGAACAGCCTTTCTAATTACGAATGTTTATTCATTTTACCATTTAATAACTCATAATCAGATCTTGGTAAATAACTATTTGCAACTTGACAATTTAAAACAGACTTTTCAAGTAATTAAATTTAAATATTATTTAATCGATGAAAATGAAAAAATTTATAATCTCCGTCCGTGCAGTAACATTATTTTCTATTTGAATTCATATTTTCTCCACCCCAATTATTGTCAAGAAAAATTTACAATAATGAGTCTTGGACAGTTTATTTGTGAAAATATAGTCAAAAACGCACCACACCTAAAATT